TTTCGACTCGTGATCAATCCATAGATACCAATAGAAAATAAATAAGCACTCAAAATAAGTACATGTTCGAGCATCATTGACCAACTCCTTATCAATATTGATGCATTTCAAGATGAACAACAATTAAACCGATTTAATTGACTAGAATATAATAAGTACGGAGCTAACAAATTTGTAACAAAGACAAATAAATAAATCTATTTTATAGGGAGTAATAGATTGAAATAAAAACATTTTTTTTTATATGAACAATCTTCAAATAGAATTGAAACACAGAACAAAGTTTTATTTTGATTGATAATTTATTACTGACGAGCCACAGCAATTGCACCTATCAAAGCAACTAAAAGAATTATGGAAATAAGTTCAAATGGAAGAAAAAAATCTGTTGCTAAATGAATCCCAATTTGTTGACTATTACTTATCATCAAATCTTGCTCTATAATCTGATTTGATCTTGTAGTCCAAATAATACTATACCATGAAGTATCTGGAATAATAGTAATTAGTGAAACAAAAATACTTGTACAAACCATCGAAGTACCCCCATCCCCAACGGTCCAAAGAGTCAAATCTTTGTAAGATCCTGAAACATTCATAAACATCACAGCAAATATGATTAAAACATTTATAGCTCCTACGTAAATAAGGAGCTGTGCGGCAGCTACAAAATGGGAATTTGACAAAATATAGAATAAAGATATACAAACAAGAACTAATCCCAATGAAAATGCAGAATAAATTGGATTGGTAAGTAATATCACCCCCAGACCTCCTAATATAAGACCCAATCCCAGAAAAACTAAAAGAAAATCATGTATTGGTCCAGGTAAATCCATTATATATGTAAACTAATAAATAAATCGAAAATCTTTCATGACCTTATTGACTTGACCAGGAAAATTACCCTATTTTTTGATGATACGTTTTTATGAATATATATTTAATTTAAAATGCTAATAAATTATAATGGATTTGAATTGATGTAGATCCAATAATTGGATCAATCTTATTCTTTAATCCAAAATGCTAAATGGGAGTTCAAACAAGCTATATCTGTCAAAATAATTACGTATATATAATATATAACTAGATTTTTAATTCAAATGAAGCCTGATTTCTTGCCAATCAATCAATAGTCGGTATTTTTATTGTAAAATTTATTATTGACTAAGGAAAAAGAAAACTCATTTTTTTAGATCCAAAAAAATGGAACCTTAGTAATTTTGAATTGTTCTTGAATCATGAGGTTTATTCATTTTTTATTTGAGGCGAATTCAAAATTGTTCGAATTGTGTAATCGTCAATTACTGGCATTGGTAAACGACCCAAAGCTATTTGATTATAATTCAATTCGTGACGATCATAAGTTGAAAGCTCATATTCTTCGGTCATTGATAAACAATTTGTTGGGCAATACTCAACACAATTACCACAAAAGATACAGATTCCAAAATCGATACTGTAATTAAGCAATTGTTTCTTTCGAATATCCGTTTCCAATTTCCAATCAACAACAGGTAAATCTATAGGACATACACGAACACATACTTCACAAGCAATGCATTTATCAAATTCAAAGTGAATTCGACCGCGGAAACGCTCCGATGTGATCAATTTTTCATAAGGATATTGAATAGTTACAGGTAAACGATTTGTGTGGGATAAAGTAATTATGAAACTTTGACCAATGTACCTTGCAGCTCGTACTGTTTGTTGACCATAATTCATGAACCCGGTTACCATAGGGAACATATCGTGAATATCTATGAGTAATTTTTTTTCTTTCTCTTATTTGATATTTGATATAAGTCGCCAATAAAAAATAGTTTATTTACAGTGAAAGGAGTTGGGAAGAAGTTGTTAATAATAGATTACCTATAGAAATAGGTAAAAGGAATTTCCATCCAAGATTTAATAATTGGTCCATTCTTAGCCTAGGTAAAGTCCATCTTGTTGTTATAGGAATGAACAAAAACAAATATGTTTTCACTAATGTAATACAAAGACCAAGTATCATTCCAAAAACTCCACTCGCTTTATTTATTTCAAAAAGTTGAGGAATAAATATGTACGGAATAGATAGATTCCACCCACCCAAATAAAGAACTGTTACAAAGAATGAAGAAACGAGTAGATTTAAATAGGAAGCAACATAAAATAAACCAAATTTTATACCTGAATATTCGGTTTGATAACCTGCTACTAACTCTTCCTCTGCTTCTGGTAAATCAAAAGGTAATCTCTCACATTCCGCTAGGGAGGAAATTATAAAAATGAGAAACCCTATAGGTTGACGCCACAAATTCCACCCCCAAAAACCATATTTTGACTGTGCCTCAATTATATCAACTGTACTCGAACTGTTAGATAATCATAGTCGGTGATAACATCACTGTTCCCATCGCTATTACAGAACCGTACGTGAGATTTTCACCTCATACGGCTCCTCGAGAACCACAAATAAATCTAAGGACCGGATCAGCATTCTTTATCTTGATATGTTCTAGATAGAGTAAAAATCCATTGAAAGGTCCCGAATTAGACCAATGGAATTCTGTCTACTATAATACTAATTAAGTACTTCTGAATTGATCTCATCCTTTATTTTATCACTTTATTTAATAAGAATTTTTTTTTTTTGAGTCATAACGAAATCCTTAAATAAAATACTCCTTGTGTAAATATCCATAGATATTTCAACCCATAGTTTTTCGATTACGAAAAAGAATTAGACATTACATTAGTTCATCAATCATGAGAAGAATTCTAGCTCTCTATATAGATATATATTGATTCTTTTTTTTCGTTCCTACTCGTCTTTCTTAAAAGGGTATTGAAAAAAAGTAAAGGATTATTTCGTTCCTAATAGTCATTTCTTTAATTGGTGGATAGGAGCATACTCTGGATCGGAATCATGAGGAGTACTACTTGATCATTTCTACCAACTTAAAGCCCCAATTAGTATTCCTTTTATGCAGAAATGCCCCTTTTGGATAATTTACATAATCTCTATTACTAATCCTTTGTGTAATTTTGGTGTTTCTAACCATCCACTTATTTTTGCGGAATCACCCGCGTTATGGTAATACATGTATGTAAATCCATACAAACGATAGTGAAAACTCCATACAGTTGATCTTTTGAACCCGCTTCAAGCTATGATATGATGTACAATCAACCAATCTTGGGGTAAACAGCTTTATTTACTGCTTATATTTATTTTTGCTTAATCCTGGTACATAGGAAATGAGACTCGATCTTTTTACTGCGAACTTCTAAGCTGTTTTCTTTCACTCATATAACTATCTGATTTAGTTTGTCAACCCAAATGATAAACAAATAAATGAAGATATCTATTCAAACCTTTCCTCGAAATAAAGTCAAAAGAAATAGGAAAAGTTTATGTCTCAACGAATCGCACGTAGAGATATTGATAATACGCATAGAGTTAATGGTATTTCATAACTAATCGATTGAGCAGCAGCTCGTAACCCACCCAAAAAAGAATATTTATTATTTGATCCATATCCTGACATAAGTAGTCCAATGGGAGCAATACTTGAAATAGCGATCCATAAAAAAACACCAATATTGAGATCGGCTAGCACAAGGTGATAGCCAAAAGGAATTACCGAATAACTTAGTAGAATTGATATGACCGCTATGGATGGTCCGATACTGAATAAACTGGTATCTCCTCTAGATGGAATAATATTTTCTTTTAAAAGTAGTTTTGTCCCATCTGCTAGCGCTTGGAGAATTCCAAAAGGGCCGGCGTATTCAGGTCCAATACGTTGTTGTATCCCTGCGGATATTTCTCTTTCTAACCATACAATTACTAGTACACTTATTGTAATTCCCAATACAAGAGTCAAGATAGGAATAAGCATCCATATAATACCACAGACCTCCTTTAAGGATTCCAATTTTGAAAACGAATTGATATCTTGTACTTCTGTTGTATCAATTATCATTTCAACGATCAACTTCTCCCATAATGATATCTATACTACCTAGTATCGTCATAATATCAGCCAATTTTATTCTTTTAACTAACTGAGGAATAATTTGCAAATTAATAAAACCGGGTGGTCGGATTTTCCATCGCCAAGGAAAAACACTTTGATCTCCTATCAAAAAAATTCCCAACTCGCCCTTTGGTGCTTCGACTCTCACATAAAGTTCCTGTTTCGATAATTCAAAAGTGGGCGAAGGTTTTTTACTAATGAATCTATATTCAAAATCATTCCATTCAGGATCGCTTACTCTATCAAAGCATCGGATTTCTAAATTCTCATAGGGCCCTCCTGGAATTCCTTCCAGAGCTTGTTGAATAATTTTTATAGATTCCGTCATTTCACTTATTCGTACTAAATAACGAGCTAATGAATCTCCTTCCTTTTGCCATTTTATTTCCCAATCAAATTCGTCATAACACTCATAATGATCAATTTTACGAAGATCCCATTGTATTCCGGAAGCTCGTAGCATTGGTCCTGATAACCCCCAATTTATTGCTTCCTCTCCATTAATAATGCCCACTCCCTCAATTCGTTCTAAAAAAATAGGATTTCGTGTAATAAGTTTTTGATATTCAGAAATCCCTGTTAAAAAATAATCACAGAAATCCAAACATTTATCTATCCAGCCATGAGGTAGATCAACAGCCACTCCTCCGATACGAAAATAATTATGCATCATTCTCATACCAGTGGCAGCTTCGAATAAATCATATACTAATTCTCTTTCTTTAAAAATATAGAAGAAAGGGGTTTGTGCACCAATATCTGCCATAAAGGGACCAAGCCATAATAAATGAGAAGCTATACGACTCAACTCCAACATAATTACTCTGATATAGCTGGCTCTCTTCGGTACTTGAATATTTCCTAATTGCTCTGGTGCATTTACGGTTATTGCTTCTGTGAACATAGTAGCTAAATAATCCCAACGTGTTACATAAGGCAGATACTGTATAATTGTTCGGTTTTCTGCAATTTTTTCCATTCCTCTGTGTAAATAACCCAATATTGGTTCACAGTCAATAACATCTTCACCATCTAGAGTAATGATGAGCCGAAGAACCCCATGCATGGCTGGGTGATGAGGACCCATATTTACTATCATGAGGTCTTTTCTGGTAGCTGGTACATTCATAGGTTTTTCCCCGATTCATTCTTCCATGAATTACTGAAAACAAAAATAAATTTATAAAAATTCAAGATATAATAAATCAAATAATTAAGGTTCTTCAAATTAGTGAGTTTTGAGTTCCCGAATATCCAACCGACCAATTAATTCTTTATAACGTACTCTATTTTTCTTTGACAAATAAGCCAATAATCGTTGACGTTTTCCTAGAATTTTACGTAGACCTCGCTGAGATAAATAGTCTTTTCTGTGCAATTCTAAATGTGAAGTAAGTCTTCGTATCTTATTAGTGAAACTGAAGACTTGAAATTCAACAGACCCCTGGTTTTTTTCTTCTTGCAAAAAAACTGAACTGAATGCATTTTTTACCATAAAACAAAAAATTCTCCCCCTTTTTTATTTTCTTGTTGAAAGATCTAAATTTTACCGATCAGAAATAAAAAATTATAATAATGCCAATTTTATTAAATTATTTGATAAAAAAAATGAGTCAATGATCAATCTAATTTTCAATTTAAGTCGTATATATATATATAGAAAAGAAAAGAATGGCACTTATAAAAGATAATAAGTTTTGAGCTGAAAATTGAAATAATTAAAATAAAAGGATTCCGTTGAGTTATTGATAGATCTAATGGATACGTCAACGTCATTGAATTAGTATCATGTATAAGAATGAAATGTACGATAGCACATGTGTATATGTGTATATATGTGGTTACTTTCATATATCAGATATGCTACATACATAGATAAAATCTATCACCCTCTTTCATTGTGGATACATATGTATCCTTACCATATTGAAATGGCTGCCATTAGTGGTATCAAACCAATAGCGATTCATACAAGCTAAATCTTCTAATTGATAAGTGGGCCAAAGAAATAATTTAAATTTTATTAATTTATTTTTCTCTATTTCAAGATTTGTGCTTTTATCCAAAAATGGATCGAAGTTTTTTACGTTTTTCCCATCGCAAAATGCTGGATTTCTATCGCGACCGTTCCCATTTCGGGAATCCAAACAAATTAGAATTCTAAACTCTTTACGGCGTCTAAGTGATAAAATATTTTCAGGAACGGACAAAACATAATTATTTTTTTTTTTTTTTTCAGTTATTTTTTGATGTCTTGCAATGGGTTTATCAACATATATTTTTTCTTGGTTTCTTTGATTAGCTTTGTCCTTACTCTTATGAACGCATGAAATACTTATGGTTTGATACATAAGAAATTTTCCATCCCTTGTAACAGACAGACGCACCGGTTCAATAATAAATAGACTCTTTCTCATTAATTCTGTAAGAGTTAAATCTTTCTGAATCAGCATTATATCCAGACTCATTTCTCCCCGTTGAATAGAGGATATAGCAATTTCTCTTGGGTTTATCAATCTAAGCAGGAAACAATATACCTTGATATTATTGAGCATTCTTTGATTTAAAGAATCATCCCATCTCAATTGAAAAAGCAAATATCTTTTAAGAAATAAATGGAGTTCGGCTTCTGTATTACTTTGGTATTCTTTTTTCTTTCTATATTTTTTTATATCCGATCCCGCCCCATAATTTTCTTCAAGATCTTCTTCTTGAACTGATCTGCGATTCTTTCGGTTTTGCGCATCTGATTTAGGGTTCCCTCGAGTTGGAGATTCTTTTTCTTTTTTCTTTCCATTTTCTAATTCAAGATAGTTTGTTTTATTCGATGAAAGATCCTTTTTTGGATTTTCATTGATATTTTTATTTTTAGTTGTACTAATATTTACATCTCCATTATTATTATTAAAATTTAAAAGAAGTAATTTGATGGGTATGAACCAGGGTTTCATTTTATATGAATTATAAAGGAGTGCAAATTCGGGGAAGAACCAAAGTTTAAGATTCGATATGGGACGATTTCGTATTTGTTCATTCATCCCCATCCAATCAAACCCTTTTTTATTTTTATTGGAAGGCTTTATTTGTTGATGAATCATCAGACCTTTCTTCTCTATTTTTTTGCCATTAATAGTCTTTTTATGACTGTTGGTATTGATCCAGGTCTCAATATCGACCGTATTTCTAAGACAAAAATGGATAATTTTCCAATCCCCATATTTTCTATCCAGATTTTTATTCATATCCATAATACCATTTTTTTCGAGATAATTATTGCTAAGAATATCTCCCATTCCATCAAATAATTTGTATTTTCGTGTGTTGTAATTACAAGAAATCCCTTGGTTATTGTTTACTTGTAATGGTGATACATAAATAGATGAGTTCTTCGTATCTTCATAAGATATAGATTGATATGATAAAAGATCATATCCATAGTCTTTTTTTTTTTTTAATTTATAATCATTTTCTTTTTTATAATAAATTACTTGGTCTTTTTCATAGGAATCCCGTTTGTTTAAATCTTTATTTTGGGCCATCCAACCTTGATTAACTCTATTTCGCCATTTTCCTGGCACTAATTTAGACCATCTAATCTTAGATAAACTATATTGATAATAACCCCTTAACCGTGTTTTCCATCGATTTATTCCAAAATTTCGAATTTTTTTATTTTGGAATTCGGAATGCAATATTCCTTGGGCTCCAAAATAATCTTTTATTTCATTTGTAAGAAAAAGGGATGTTCCATTATATTGAAGGACAAATCGTAACTTATCCAAGTTAATAATTTGGATTTGTGATAATTTGTAAAAGACATATGCTTGTGACAAAGAGGATAAGTTCTGTGAATTCTTACTAAGATTAGAAAGGGACTTTCTAAAGTTAATTGTATTTTTATTTGTTTTATCAATACCTTCTTGATTGGCTTTAATATTGGAAATGTATTTACCCATATATTTTTTTTTTGATTCAAGAAAAAGTGGTGTATTGATCTGAAGAATATTAATAATAAATAAGAAGATATATATATATAGCTTTTCAAAGAAAAATTTTATAAAAAAAATGTATTTACGGATTAATCGAATATTTCTTTTTTTAAACATCGGCCCGGAAGTTTTTGGAGATTCAAATCTTTCAGCATCATTACCTTTTTTGTTTTTCTTGTCTTTTAGAATTTTTCCTATTTGAGTTCTGATTCGATTTGTTCTATCAGTTAGATCTTTTATTTTTTTTTCATTCAGTGAATAATTTGTCCAATCGAGAGATTTAATTTGACTGGATGATTCATAAATCATATTATTACTGATTCTCGAATCTTTGTCTTTTTTAGTTTCATTCGATCCAGATACTTTCTTCAACCCCAAAAATAGAGTTGGATTTATTTTGAATAGTTCTTTTATTATTCTTTGTATAAAGATAATGTTTTTTATAATCCATGTCTTTAGTTCTTTTGAGATTATTAGAACAAAATTTGTTCTTTCTATTAGAACTAGAAAACAATTAGTTTTCCATTTCAGAATTTTTTTTCTTAGTTCTTTTAAAATGGAGTCAAAAAATGAAGATCTTTTTCGTGGAGAACCAAAAGGCAGTTCAGCTTCCATTCCCAAAACTGTTAAAAAACAAAAATCATCGTTTTTTTTATCTTTCTTTTTTATTAGAGAATAAGGGGAGGCTAGTTTAGATCTGTGCCAAGGTTTCAAACAGAAAGGAAATAATATTTTTATTTGAATACCGTCTATTAACCAGTTTTTTGGAAATTCTGTTTCTGATAATTGAACACCATTATAGGTACATTTAACATGCATTTCCCTCTTCCAACCCTTTAAATCCTCGGACCACTCGGGAAATTGAAATAATAGCATACGACCCATATTTTTAGCTATTATCAATGACGGTAATATAATATATCTTCTAAGAATTGATTGTGTTATTAAGATTGAACCTCTTATTATTTGAGCAAATATAATACTATCCCAGGCTTCTGCTATTTCTATTCGTGCTTGATCTTCTAATCTGTCCGTCGCTCTTTTGTCCGCTTCTTTTTTTTCTTGTTCGTTTGGATTTTCTTCCACACAATCCGAAATTTTGAATTCTGTGTTTTTACCCATCCTATTTATTAAAATTAATTTAATCAGTTCGGAGATATCAAACAAAAAAAGAGGGGGATTGTCTATTCTGTCAAAAAAAAACGGGGAATGTACATTTGCTTGAAACAATTCCAAAATAGTTATTTTACGTCTTTGAGCACGCATAGATCCTTTTATTATGTCTCGACGAAAATCCGATTGTTGAGAATAATGTATTAAAGCGACTTCGTCTGTTTGATCAGAATTATTAGTACCTGGAGTAGTAGTATAAGTATCGGGATTCTGCTGATTATCAGTAAAAATGACTACACGTTTAGCTTTTCTTGAGCAAATCTGATGATCCTCCTCCGCGTCTTCTTCATTTTGTTGTTCTTGTTGTTCTAACTCGTCAATTAATTTGTATGAACATCGAGGTATTTTTTTACTTATTTCTTTTATTTCTATTTCAAGATCTTTGTTTCTAATTTTTGTCTCGTTGGTATCAGTTATAACTGCATTGAATAACAATTTTGCTTGTGAATGATTTTTTTTTTTTTCTTGTTCGGAAAATAAAGAAAGGACTTTCAATTTCAAATTGAAATCCGATGGTGATTTTACATTTACAGCAAATTCACTAATAAAATTCAAGAAATTACCATTATGAATTTCCGTTGATATTGATTTTCGATCAAATGCAGCTATTCTTTTTTCAAATTCTCGATAACTAGTAGCAATAAGGATCTCGTGGATCTTATTTATCCAAAGAGTTCCGATGGAATTTCCGATGGGAATTTTATTTATGATTGAAGGGGAAAAAACAAAATGGATTATTCCACGATAAGGCCCGTTCGAGAAAGGATCATACTTTTTAGGCAAGTATTCTTTTTTAGTTTCATCATT